CACAATTCTAGTTATAGGAATAATGTATCTACGAGTGAAGATTCCTTATACAGTCCTTATATGTACGATACTCAATCTAGTTGGAATAATCACATTAGTAGTTGCATTGACAGTTATCTTCAGTCGCAAATCTCTATTGATACGTCCATTGTAAGTGATAGTAGTGACGGTTACATTTCTAGGTGCGTTTTTGATAAACGTACAACTAATAATGAAAGCGGGGGGTCCAGTATACGAACCGGGGAGAAGAGCAGTGATTTAACTATAAGAGAAGGGTCCAATGATCTTGATGCAACTCAAAACTACAGGCATTTGTGGGTTCAATGCGAAAATTGTTATGGATTAAATTATAAGCGATTTTTGAAATCAAAAATGAATATTTGTGAACAATGTGGATATCATTTGAAAATCAGTAGTTCAGAGAGAATCGAAGTTTCGATCGACCCCGGTACTTGGGATCCTATGGATGAAGACATGGTCTCTCTGGATCCCATTGGATTTCATTCGGAAGAGGAGCCTTATAAAGATCGTATTGATTCTTATCAACGAAAGACAGGATTAACTGAGGCTGTTCAAACAGGTATAGGTCAACTAAATGGTGTTCCCATAGCACTTGGGGTTATGGATTTTCAGTTTATGGGGGGTAGTATGGGATCCGTAGTCGGGGAGAAAATTACCCGTTTGATTGAGTACGCTGCCGATCGATTTATACCTCTTATTATAGTGTGCGCTTCGGGGGGGGCACGCATGCAAGAAGGAAGTTTGAGCTTGATGCAAATGGCTAAAATATCGTCTGCCTTATATGATTATCAATCAAATAAAAAGTTATTTTATGTCTCAATCCTTACATCTCCTACTACTGGTGGGGTAACAGCTAGTTTTGGTATGTTGGGAGATATCATTATTGCCGAACCCAACTCCTGCATTGCATTTGCGGGTAAAAGAGTAATTGAACAAACATTGAATAAAACAGTACCCGAGGGTTCACAAGTGGCTGAATTTTTATTCCAGAAGGGCTTATTCGATCTAATCGTACCGCGTAATCTTTTAAAAAGCGTTCTGAGTGAGTTATTTAAACTGCACGCCTTCTTTCCTTTGAATTCCAATTCCATCAAGTAGGTCGCACTAAGTTCAATTATTTTATTTGTAACAAACAAGTAGTTAACCTGAACTTATCGGAATCAAAGTAACTACGAATGCAGTTTTCTTTAGTGACCTAAGATCAAATTGTAGAAAGAATCAAAAGTTGCGGATAATTTTTTTTTACCTGGATTCCCAATTACTAAATTAAGATTAAGAAGTCTCTATCAAGAAGTTAAAAGCGTGAGTTCTTGCTTTCGTGAAATTAGGCAAATAAGACGAATTTTGTATTCCGTATATAATCAAATTTAAATCAAATATAGAAAAGATATATATTATATATATAGAATATAGAATTTTCTATCTTTCTACATCTCCCGAAAATACCATTTTCACTAAAAATACTGGTTGTGTGACATTCTACCGAGTCTTTCAATAATTTGTAAAAAAGTCTTTCTTTAGTAAATTAGAAGCCAAGAACAAAACACAAGGAAATAAAGAAAAATGATCAAGTTGATTATCCTACGTATCTTTCATGTAGAAAGATAAATAAGTTCATTTTTTTTTAGTTCTACATTCCTTTGATTTCTTCTATATACTCACTCAGATCTAAGTATCTATATATAGATAATATAGATACTTAGATCTCTAATAAGAATTTTCAAGTTGAATTAATTAATAATAACTATGAATTCCTAATAATTCACAATTCTGAATTATAATTAGTATAATTATAAATTAAAAAAAAAATAATAACAGGTACAATATAGCAAATCGAGGTACCATTTTATGACAGCTTTCAATCTTCCCTCTATTTTTGTGCCTTTAGTGGGCTTAGTATTTCCGGCAATTGCAATGGCTTCTTTATTTCTTCATGTTCAAAAAAATAAGATTGTTTAGATCTGAGAGGACGCAACCTCATCCGTTTTTTTGAAACTGCGGCATAACACAGATGTTTATTTCGGGAAATCTAATATAACCGTCGAACATAAAGGAAAAGCTCTTATGCCTGCAGAAAAGGATCTATAGATAAAAGAATTCTAGCTAGTTTCAAATAGATCAGGATCGCTGGATGCCGAAAATGTAAAGTTAGTGGATCCATACATAGATTTGGATCCTATGAAGGGTATGTTATTATTTTAGATCTAACAAATTTGATGAATGACCCCTAAAGCTTCACATCAAACTAGTGCTAGTTCACATCAAACTAGTGCTAGTTGATGAGAGTTCCTTTGGAAACAAAAAAGGAAAGGAAAAGTGGGGTATTCTCTCAATTCCAATAAAATACAATCAGATTAAGTATGCGTTGGCGATCAGAACATATATGGATAGAACTTATAACGGGGTCTCGAAAACTAAGTAATTTTTGCTGGGCCCTTATTGTTTTTTTAGGTTCATTAGGATTCTTATTGGCTGGAACTTCCAGCTATCTTGGTAGAAATTTGATATCTTTTATTCCGTCTCAGACAATCATTTTTTTTCCACAAGGAATTGTGATGTCTTTCTACGGGATCGCGGGTCTATTTATTAGTTCCTATTTGTGGTGCACAATTTCGTGGAATGTAGGTAGTGGGTATGATCGATTCGATAGAAAGGAAGGAATAGTGTGTATTTTTCGTTGGGGATTTCCTGGAAAAAATCGTCGCATATTCCTACGATTCCGTATAAAGGATATTCAATCCGTTAGAATAGAGGTTAAAGAGGGTATTTATGCTCGTCGTGTCCTTTATATGGACATCAGAGGCCGGGGGGCTATTCCGTTGACTCGTACTGATGAGAATTTGACTCCACGAGAAATTGAACAAAAAGCCGCACAATTGGCCTATTTCTTGCGCGTACCTATTGAAGTCTTTTGATTTTGAGAAAAGGAACTCGGCTGAAGAACGAAATTTTTCTCAGCAGGAGGGAATCCGGTTTTTTCTATAACCTAACTTAAATGAAGTTTCGTCAGAACGTTCAGTCAAGCCAAAACCGACGTATATGGAACAACCATATTTTATATGTATCCAAACCTATTCCAAATCTATGCAACTCAATTGAAACAAGTAAGAAATTGAACTACTAGATTCAATCCATTCATCTCATATATCAAACGATTTTGAAAAAAAGAAATCCCTTTTTTTTCAGTTCTTGTTGGAAGTGATCCTTTAGATGTGGATAGATCTTGTAATTTATTTCCTTTTTGGAAATCGACCCCCTTTTATTTTTATCCTTTCGTTTGTGTTCTTTACTAACCAATAATGGGTTTTCTTAATAATGATAACTGGCCCGTTTCTGTCTTGTTTGGTTTGTCGCTTATTTTTTTGATCATCACACTATCTTTCTCTCAATTATTCTATTCTTGGCTATGGTGAATCATTGGAATCTTTTTTTGAAATATTGGATATTTTGATAGAAAAGGAGTTCCTTCGCCTCAAAATATCAATAATATTCATTCCTTAAAGTGCTTCTTTCGGTCATTCATCGAAAGGAGACACTTGTTTGGAATTTGATGAATCTAGATATCTGGAAACAATAGTTTTGATTATTTATTCATTCGAATTCGAAGTGGAGTCTTAGCCTATTTCTCTATTCTTTCTAAAAATCACAAATAAAAATAAAATAGATTTATAGATTTGATACCTTATCTAGAACTCATATTTGAAAGAAATATTTGATCACAGAGAGCCGACAAATACAAATGAAGTGGGTTAATTCAAAATTCACAGGTGAAAAATGGCAAAAAAGAAAGCATTCACTCCTCTTTTGTATCTTGCATCTCTAGTATTTTTGCCCTGGTGGATTTCTCTCTCATTTACTAAAAGTCTGGAATCTTGGGTTACTAATTGGTCCAATACTGGTCAATCCGAAATTTTTTTGAATGATATTCAAGAAAAAAGTATTCTAGAAAAGTTCATAGAATTAGAGGAAATCCTCTTCTTGGACGAAATGATCAAGGAATACTCAGAGACACATCTACAAAAGCTTCCTCCAGGAATCCACAAAGAAACGATCCAATTAATCAAGATACACAATGAGGATCGTATCCATACGATTTTGCACTTCTCGACAAATATAATCTCTTTTGTTATTCTAAGTGGTTATTCTCTTTTAGGTAATGAAGAACTTGCTATTCTTAATTCGTGGGCTCAGGAATTCCTATATAACTTAAGCGATACAGTAAAAGCTTTTTCGATTCTTTTATTAACCGATTTATGTATCGGATTTCATTCACCCCATGGTTGGGAACTAATGATTGGTTCTGTCTACAAAGATTTTGGATTTGTTCATAATGATCAAATTATATCTGGTCTTGTTTCCACTTTTCCAGTTATCCTCGATACTATTTTTAAATATTGGATTTTCCGTTATTTAAATCGTATATCTCCGTCACTTGTAGTTATTTATCATTCAATGAATGATTGATAAATGATCCACCGATATTAATATTAATTTAATCAACTCGAGTGGTTCTTACTTTTACTTTGGAGTTCTACATAAGCATTAAAAAAGTTCTATTCGGGGGATTTTCATCCCAATAAAATGATTTCAGTAAATAAAATAGCAGAATCGTGGATAGGGAACTATACTAGCAACCTACCCAATTTATTGTATAAATTTTTCGGATCAATGATTAGACCATGCAAACTAGAACTACTTTTTCTTGGATAAAGGAAGAGATTACTCGATCTATTTCCGTATCGCTCATTATATATATCATAACTCGGGCATACATTTCAAGCGCATATCCCATTTTTGCGCAGCAGGGATATGAAAATCCACGAGAAGCGACTGGGCGTATTGTATGTGCCAATTGTCATTTAGCTAATAAGCCCGTGGATATTGAGGTTCCACAAGCGGTACTGCCTGATACTGTATTTGAAGCAGTTGTTCGAATTCCTTATGATAAGCAAGTGAAACAAGTTCTTGCTAATGGTAAA